ATAAGAACCATAATTCCAACAGTAGTGATTAATATTGACATAATAGAAGTAAGTGGATCAATTAAGTAGCCGAATTCTAAAGAAAAATCATTAGTGATGATCCAAGACCATACATATTGATAGATAGAACTGCTATTTATTTGCTGAATAGACAGATCAATCGAAAAAATCATGACTATACTTAACAATAAAATACTATGAAAGGACCACATACGACGAAGATTTTTTGTTGCCGTGGGAAAAAGAAGAAGTCCCACCCCTATTAACATAGGAACTGGAAGTGGAACGAAGGGTATTATCCACGCATATTGATATGTCTGTTCCATAAAAAATAAAAGGTTTTTTATTCTTAATTAAGTGTTTCCGATTCACCGGATCTTATCTCTTTTGAAAGGAGTCAATAAAAAAATCAAGATATGTACTAACTTAAATAGAATTTTCTAATTTTATATTATTACTTATTGTTTATTGTGAGTCTTTCTTAAATACTTCAACTATTCAAATCAAGAAGTTACAATTGGTCAAATGATATAACTAAAGTACTCGTAAAACGTGAATACTTAGTTAGTCACTAATATATTTATGAAGATACCGAAAATGAAAAATTCAATGATTATTAAAAAATTTCTAGTCATAGAGCAAGTATAAAGAATTACACTAAAAATACTAATATGAATCATAGGATTAGATTAACTAAGATCACTAACCTGGCCTAATGAAATAAGAACTCGCTATTTTAGTTAGTTTATTCAAAATAATGAACTAGTTCATTATGGAATTGATTGATTTATTTCCAGTCTAATAAAATAAAAAACATTAAAGATTAAAGTTTTTCAGTAAGCAACAAGGGTGGGGTTCTTAAACCTTTCGATGTATTTTAGTACATGTAAATTAAATGTAGAACGACGAAAATAGGCAGAAATAGAAATGTAGGGTCTTTTTGATTCTTTATGTTATAGAGTTCAACCAATTTAATTGCTAGGGCACGGCATATTCTATAGATTTGAATAAGAAAGAGAAATAAAAGTATCAATATCAATCAATACAAATTTTTCTTTCTTACGAATATTGTATGGACTAGAAAAACCATTTTCTTTTTGAAAAAAAAATCATATATCCTCTTCTTCTAGTAATATTTTATGCAATTTTCACATATCTTTCACCTATCTACATTTATATGAAAATAATATTATCTAGAGAATAAAAAGAACAATTCGTTTTGAACAATAGATGTCTTTCACATCCAACTATAATAATGAGTAACCTCTTCATTTTTAAATGGCAGTTCCAAAAAAACGTACTTCTATATCAAAAAAGCGTATTCGTAAAAATATTTGGAAACGGAAGGGATATTGGGCAGCGTTAAAAGCTTTTTCGTTAGGGAAATCTCTTTTGACCGGAAATTCAAAAAGTTTTTTTGTGCGACAAACAAATAAGTAATAAAACGTTGGAATAATCTGAATTGATTTGACTTGAAAAAAAGGTCCATTTCATAATTAAAAATGAACAATTTACATTACCTATTGTTATTATTGTTGGGCTAATCAATATGAAATGGACCTTTCTTTTCTCCTATGATATGTGGAATAAGAATTCTTCTGTTTAATGAATTCTACAACTAATACTTTTTTTGTTTGAAAAAAGAATAAAGACAGGAGGTTTTAACCCTCTTTTAGTATGTTTTTTCATTTCCAAGGTGGGGAGTTTTATTTTCCCCATCGAACTATTTGTTACAATTCCAATAATAAATAAGAAAATTCTTTTTTCTCTCTATATCATATCTATAGAAGAGCAAATAGAAAATCTTTAGCTAAGTTAAAATTAATGAATTGTTGATACTAATTGATTCCATTTTTAAAACTTTTTGTGTAACTTTCGGACTTCTTAATTTCCTTTCTCTAAATTATTAGATAGATCTCCCATATATCTTTCGCTTTCAACCCAATCAAAAAAGCCGTTAGCTTAGTTAGGATATTGTGTAGGAAAAATGTGTCATTTTAAAATAATTCAAACAAAATGGGGTCTATTTTGTAAAAATGCATTTTTTTGAGTTCGATCGCGGTAGAATTATCTAGTTACAAGAGTTCAATCTCAGGAAAGCATAACCTACACGAAAGTCTTAAATTAATTTAATAAACTGACACCCTAAATGAAAATAATGAACCTTCAAATCCCTATTTGAATGAATTTGGATTTATCAGTTTAAATCTTTCCTAAAAAACATTGCATTGAATTTACTCCTCCAATCTCGACGATTGAATATGAATAGGCTATTATGAGTTCGAGCAAGCCGCTATGGTGAAATCGGTAGACACGCTGCTCTTAGGAAGCAGTGCTAAAGCATCTCGGTTCGAGTCCGAGTAGCGGCATGCCATCTTCGAGAAGAGATACAATAGATCATATAATGAATTCAGTTCCCAATTTTAATTTCTTAATTAAGATTAAGGGATTCAAGATTTTTATGATATTTTTAACTTTAGAGCATATATTAACTCATATT